GACTTTAAATCTTTGTGTACTGACCCCTAATCGAATTGTTTGGGATTCAGAAGTGAAAGAAATCATTTTATCTACAAATAGTGGTCAAATTGGCGTATTACCAAATCATGCTCCTATTGCTACAGCTGTAGATATAGGAATTTTGAGAATACGCCTTAAGGACCAATGGTTAACGATGGCTCTGATGGGCGGTTTTGCTAGAATAGGCAATAATGAGATCACTGTTTTAGTAAATGATGCGGAAAAGAGTAATGATATTGATCCACAAGAAGCTCAGGAAACTCTTGAAATAGCAGAAGCTAGTTTAAGAAAAGCTGAAGGAAAGAGACAAATAATTGAGGCAAATCTAGCTCTCCGACGAGCTAGGACAAGAGTCGAGGCTGTCAGTGCAATTTCATAACTAGTTGGTGCGTTCAAATAATCAAAAGAGTTTCTGTTTCTAAACCCTATTTTGATTGCATTCACTCGACAGAATCCAATCAAGCAGAATCCAATTTTGATACAACGCAATTCAAAAATGAAATAAATAAAAATACAAAATCTATAAAAAGAGAAAAGGGTGGGGCAAAAAACTTATTAGATACCATTGACTCCGGTATCTAATAAGTTCTACCTACTATTGGATTTGAACCAATGACTCCCGCCGTATGAAAGCAATACTCTAACCACTGAGTTAAGTAGGTCATTTATCATCCCAAAAAGAACCAAATGGAACCCATCCCGTCGATGGATTATAAATATCATATTCCTTATAAGCAATAATAATCGAACCAATACCACTCAAAAATTGAGGATGTTGGATCATAGAATATTCATCTTGACAACAAATTATATACATGATAAAATATGCATCACAAGCACTAAGGGCTATAGCTCAGTTGGTAGAGCACCTCGTTTACACGCGCGCCAATGTTTTTCAGGGGAATCCACCATACAATCCAAAAAATGGATCTTATTGAGAAATCGATGTCTTACTCTATAATAACTTTAAGAGAACAATAGCCTGACGAGAGGTTCGGTCCTATTTGAGTGTCCTTTTAGGTACCAAACAGGCCCCATCTTGAGATATTGATAAGGTGAATACCGGTATATTCAATGCCAGGCATAATGAGTATAAGGCCCTCAAAAAATCTCTTTTCGTCCTATGAACTTGAAGGTGTATGAAGTTTCATATTGGATTTTTTAAGCCGAACGATAGAGACTTCATTTAACTTCAAATTCGAGGCCAAAGGCAGACCTACGTCAAAATAACTTCACCTTTGAAACACTTTGGTAGTGCTCCTGAATTAGAATCCCAAATAATGAATCAGAGCACATGGAGCCATCTCCTTATCTTATTTTTCTGTCAAGAAAAAAAATATGGCGGATTGGCTGATATTTCTATCAGTTAATGAAAGAGCCCAATGCAAAAAAAATGCATGTTGGGTCTTTGAAACAGTTCATATCATTTTGATAATAATAAGTTTGGTCTGTTTTACCGAGAAGGTCTACGGTTCGAGTCCGTATAGCCCTAGAGCCCTATAAAAAAATGAATAAAATTCATATTTTCATTTGAAATAAAAAATTGTATAATTTTGATTTCTTCATTCTTGTTTGTTGCTTGTAACTGACCGGTTGGTTCATCGAAACAAAATTTGTCCTAAAAACTCACTCACGGGAATCATTTAAAGCAGAACAGAAAATCCAAAAAACGGATTTCAAGGGATCGAATCCATTTTTTTTCCAAACAAACCAAACCTTAGTCATTAATCATCGCAGGGAAATTCTATATGAATTTTCCTGCCCACAATCAAGGGGTTAAGCCAGTGATACTCCTTTTCTTTGGTATACCTTACCAATATACCAATACCCGGCGAAGCACACCAAAACAAAAAGAAAAGGGGGGGGTGGTCTTCTTTTTCTGTATTCAATCAAGAGAAACCCCCCCCAGATCTAATAAACGGAATATACCAACACTAAGATTAAGATATTCGAAATCCTGAGATGGAAATACCTACCCATTCTCGTACATTTGAATACTTGTTCTATTCTAAATTACTAAGAAAAAAAAACTCCCGACTCTATTCCTAAAAAATGAAAAAATCAAAATTTCGAACTCACATTTTGATAAAGAAAATTCAAATAATCAAAAGAATAATAAATTCGAAATTCTTAAACACAAAATAATAATTCTATTTGCTTTCTTTAGGAAGAATCCTGGGCGAAAACAACAAAATTTGTCTAAGTGTAACATCTAGAGTTATACTAACTAAAGCAATTCAAGAAAATTGAACTAAAAAAATGAAGTAGACTGGAAATAGGATCCCGATCAAGTCAGTCGATAAATCTTGAAATGAGATATGCCCTGCAATAATAAAAGGAAACTAGACAGTTTGGTCAAAATGAATTCTTGTTTTGACTAACTAGTTATCGATTACTTTACAACTTCAATTCGACTCAACCAATCCGGTATATTTTCCACGTTCATAGGAGTGCGTCTATGTTTTTGCTTTACGAATAT